TTAAATTATGAAATTTATTAAGACAAGAAAAGATAATAACTACTAATACGAATATAAAAAGGGTGGATTATCGTATATATATATTTCATGTAGAAACATGTAGAAAGATGAATTAGAAACATGTAGAAAGATGAATTAGAAACATGTAGAAAGATGAATAGGTCCATTTATTTATATATTTATTGTATTTTATTAATTAATATATATTTCTTAAAACATATACTTATAGACTCCCTATCCCTATTAAGTATATATATACTCACTTAGGTATACTTAGTATAATATAACAATTATATATCAATTATAAGATATCTTTATAACAATATAAGGATAAGGTTCAAATATAAAACAATAAATATAACAATAAATAACAGGTACAAATATTAAATCGAGGTACCCATTCTATGATAACTCTCAACAGTCTCCCCTCCATTTTTGTCCCTTTAGTGGGCTTAGTATTTCCGGCAATTGCAATGGCTTCTTTATCTCTTTATGTTCAAAAAAACAAGATTTTTTAGATACAACAAGGACAAATCTTATATATATATATATTTTTTTCAAGACTTACTTGGATCATAACACGGATATCTATTTAGTAAAATATGGTATAATATGCGGCTTCCTTCGGGCGTAAGCTCTTATGTATGTGTAAACATGATAAATGAATTATAACTATTTTCAAATAGATCGGGATCGGGGAGAATTTCTGAAATGTAAAGTCAATATATCTATATGTATTAGGAAATCATATGAAAGGGATGTTATTATTTTAGTTTGGATCTAAGAAATTCGATGAATTATCCCTAAAGGTTCACATCATAATAGTGCTGGTTGATGAGAGTTACTTCGGAAACAAAAAAAAGTAAAAAAAAATTATTTTTGTTATTCTCCCAATTCCAATAAAATGCAACTAGGTCTAGTTAGAGTATGAGTTGGCGATCAGAACGTATATGGGTAGAACTTATAGCGGGGTCTCGAAAAACAAGTAATTTCTGTTGGGCCTTTATTCTTTTTTTAGGTTCATTAGGGTTTTTATTGGTTGGAACGTCCAGTTATTTTGGTAGGAATTTAATATCTTTATTTCCTTCTCAGCAAATAATTTTTTTTCCACAAGGTATCGTGATGTCTTTCTATGGGATCGCAGGTCTTTTTATTAGCTCCTATTTGTGGTGCACAATTTCGTGGAATGTAGGTAGTGGTTATGATCGATTCGATATAAAAGAGGGCATAGTGTGTATTTTTCGTTGGGGATTTCCTGGAAAAAATCGTCGCATATTCCTCCGATTCCTTATGAAAGACATTCAGTCCATCAGAATAGAAATTAAAGAGGGTATTTATGCTCGTCGTGTCCTTTATATGGAAATAAAAGGACAAGGAGCCATTCCCTTGACTCGTACTGATGAGAATTTTACTCCACGAGAGATTGAGCAAAAAGCTGCTGAATTGGCCTATTTCTTGCGTGTACCAATTGAAGTATTTTGAAAAAAGGAACTGAAGAATGAATACTTTGCAAGAGATAAAAAACTCAAGAATCATCTTTTTTTCTATAGCATAACTTAACTGAAGTTTCTTCAGAACGCTTACTCGAGCCAAAGCAAACGTATATGAAACAATTCTAAAACTAAATTGTTTATGTCCACAATTTTTTTTATGCGTATGTAAATCCACTTAACTCAATTCAGTAACAAATCTAAATGATAGATTCATCATATATCAAAACAAAACATTTCATCATAAAGTAAAGAATTTTTTTTCTAAATAAAGTAAAGAATTTTTTTTCTAAATATTTGATATTTTGATAGAACGGGAGTTCTTTCGTCTCGAAATCTGACTACTATTAATTTGAAGAGGGCTCTTTCTTATTCTATATTCTTTCTAAATTCAAGGACTAACCGCTGTACTGAATCACAAAAAAATCCGGAAATACATCGATGACTTGTAATAGAACTTATGCTTGATAGAAATATTAGTATCATATAGAGTCGACGAATGAGGTGCGTTCATTAAAAATTTTAAAATTCACAGACGAAAAAATGGCAAAAAAGAAAGTATTAATTTCCCTTCTATATCTTGCATCTATAGTATTTTTGCCTTGGTGGATCTCTCTCTCATTTAATAAAAGTCTGGAATCTTGGTTTACTAATTGGTGGAATACTAGGCAATCCGAAATTTTTTTGAATGATATTCAAGAAAAGAGTATTCTAAAAGAATTCATAGACTTAGAGGAACTCTTACGTTTGGACGAAATGATAAAGGAATACCCGGAAACACATTTACAAAAGCCTCGCATCGAAATCTACAAAGAAACGATCCAATTGATCAAGATGCACAACGAGGATCGCATCCATACAATTTTACACTTCTCGACAAATATAATCTGTTTCGGTATTCTAAGTGGTTATTCTATTCTAGGTAATGAAGAACTTGTTATTCTTAACTCTTGGTTTCAAGAATTCCTATACAACTTAAGCGACACAATAAAAGCTTTTTCTATTCTTTTATTAACTGATTTATGTATAGGATTCCATTCGCCCCACGGTTGGGAATTAATGATTGGCTCTGTCTACAAAGATTTTGGATTTGCTCATAATGATCAAATTATATCCGGTCTTGTTTCTACTTTTCCAGTCATTTTAGATACAATTTTTAAATATTGGATCTTTCGTTATTTAAATCGTGTATCTCCTTCACTTGTAGTGATTTATCATTCAATGAATGACTGAAAAGTGGTCGAACGATCCAATTATAATATTTGTTACTTTGTACATAAGCAAAACATTCCAAATTGTACTTACTACCCATCCAAGGGATTCCTCCAATATTCCAGTAAAATTATTTATATTTAATATTTAAGTAAATAGCAAAATTATAGATAGGGAACTATACTAGCGACCTACCTAATTTTATTGTAGAAATTTTCGGGATCAATGATTGGACCATGCAAACTAAAAATACCTTTTCTTGGATAAAGAAAGAGATTACTCGATCCATTTCCGTATCGCTCATGATATATATACTAACCCAGGCACCCCTTTCAAATGCATATCCCATTTTTGCACAGCAGGGTTATGAAAATCCACGAGAAGCGACTGGCCGTATTGTATGTGCCAATTGCCATTTAGCTAATAAACCCGTGGATATCGAGGTTCCACAAGCGGTACTTCCTGATACTGTATTTGAAGCAGTTGTTCGAATTCCTTATGATCTGCAACTGAAACAAGTTCTTGCTAATGGTAAAAAAGGAGCTTTGAATGTCGGGGCTGTTCTTATTTTACCCGAGGGGTTTGAATTAGCCCCTCCCGATCGTATTTCGCCCGAGATTAAAGAAAAGATAGGAAATCTGTCTTTTCAGAGCTATCGTCCCACTAAAAAAAATATTCTTGTGATAGGTCCGGTTCCTGGTCAGAAATATAGTGAAATCACCTTTCCTATTCTTTCCCCGGACCCCGCTACTAAGAAAGATGTGCACTTCTTAAAATATCCCATATATGTAGGCGGGAACAGGGGAAGGGGTCAGATTTATCCCGACGGGAGCAAGAGTAACAATAATGTTTATAATGCTACAGCAGCAGGTATAGTAAGCAAAATAATACGAAAAGAAAAAGGGGGGTACGAAATAACCATAGCGGATGCATCGGATGGACGTCAAGTGGTTGATATTATCCCTCCAGGACCGGAACTTCTTGTTTCAGAGGGCGAATCCATCAAACTTGATCAACCATTAACGAGTAATCCTAATGTGGGTGGATTTGGTCAGGGAGATGCGGAAATAGTACTTCAAGATCCATTACGTGTCCAAGGTCTTTTGCTCTTCTTGGCATCTGTTATTTTGGCACAAATCTTTTTGGTTCTTAAAAAGAAACAGTTTGAGAAGGTTCAATTGTCCGAAATGAATTTCTAGATCTGCGGATTTATCAACATCAAGCTCTAAAAATAAACAAATTTTTGTTGGGAATTATGTATGATCAAAAAATTTTGCTTATTTATATTCTTTATTCTACCGGATTTCGGGAATTACTTAATACCGCATTCCTGGTCATAGTATATTGTGAAGGCGACTGTTTTACTTAACTCTTCTTTATTTATTTGTTTTTTCAATCCAAATTGAAATGGTATGATATAGAATGAATCAATAGTTTTATATTTGACTAGAATCAAAACAAAAGATAAATAAGCGGAGAATAGAAACCAAAGTATAAATGAGAGGAACAAAGGATTTTAGGGGAGATTGTTCGTCTCCTAGTCCTTGACACAAGAAACGGAATTTTACCCAACCCTTTCTTGTGTCGAATTAATAAAGATTCTCGATCCCGTTCGTAAAAAATGGATATTTGTAGTTTTCATTTTTTTTTTTTTTTATTTTTTTTATATAGGTTTATTTTATCATAACCCTTTTTTAGATTTCTTACGTAACATAGTGGTAGTGGACAAATAAATATAGGTCAATTTATTGAGCAATATAGAACTTCTTCAATTTCAACGAACTTATAAAAAAAAAATTTCACTTTTATTAGATTAAATATTTATTAGATTAAATCGAGTAAGGTTCTATTCTACTATTCTATTAGTATAGAAAGGGTTTGCATGATATCTGATTGATAGAAATATATTCTATTTATATATAATTGTGAGTCATCCAAAAAGGGTAAATCGAGTGATTCCTTCTTTGTTTTAAGTATTGACAGATACTATTGAGTAACAGATGTTCTGAATCAATTAACGAAGTTCATTTTTTAAAAACATCATCAGAAAAGGTGGAGGTTTTTGAAACATCTCTAAAAAAAAAATATTATGATTATTAAGAACTCAACGGGACTTACCCCCTCTTTCCTTGTCTGATTCGAGGGGGATCCCGTTGAGTTCTTATGCTTTCATGTCTACAACTCAGTTCATCCGATTATTACAGGGATGAACCTAATCCGGAATATGAACCATAAAAGAAAATACCGATTAAACCGATCACAAGAATACCGGCTACAGTACCTATTATCCAAAGAGGA